AGTTCGTTCAGAAATGAAAAATTTGACTTGTCCGGTAAATAAAATTCTAGGGGAGGATATACTAGTGAATATAGGTAAAATAAAACGGTTTATTGATATTGGATTTGATAAATAGCAATACAATGAATTGTTTCCGATCCTAATTGACATCATAACGAAATTCATTTGATTCATACATGTACCCACTAATTTAACAGAGATCCAACATATTTCATTGAATGATTGATAAAGAAATTTGGCGCAGTCTCGGAACTAAATTATGAACTAAATTATTGGCGGAAAAAAATGCTATAGAATCGTGAAAGATGGAAAGATCCTCCGTATCGAGTCATACCATTCCATTCTATTGACAATTTAAAAAAACTGTTCATACTATGAGCATAGTATGATGGCGATCCTGCAAGTATGGTATGCCCCCATCGTCTAGTGGTTCAGGACATCTCTCTTTCAAGGAGGCAGCGGGGATTCGACTTCCCCTGGGGGTAGGGTACTACGAAAGGAAGTTGATCATGGATTATCAATAAGCCTGGAATTTATTCTTCCTGGGTCGATGCCCGAGCGGTTAATGGGGACGGACTGTAAATTCGTTGGCAATATGTCTACGCTGGTTCAAATCCAGCTCGGCCCAAAAATTCGCCGATCTACCACGAAATGGTATCATATAACCCATTTTGTGCTCTCCAGAAATGCCCGATCCCCCAATACGGAAGAGAATTTTTCTTCTCTGATATATCTATAGCACTATTTATTTACTCTATTTTTCCAACAAATTAGGATCTGTAAGTATAAAATAAAATCTAAGGAAAGGGGTAAAGAAAAAACCCTTTTTCATTGAAAGAGTAATTATCCCATTTATTTGGCAATAACGAAAGGATTACTAGTAATCCAGGTCGTTCTCATTAAAGCGCATACCCATATGGGTATCAATATATCACTCATGGCTCTGTTACAACACGCCAATTTGAATCTAAATTCTAAATTGAAAGGGTTAGAATAAAATCATAAAAATATGTATACATAATACTTTATTTTATTATGGTATTTACTTGGGATTGTAGTTCAATTGGTCAGAGCACCGCCCTGTCAAGGCGGAAGCTGCGGGTTCGAGCCCCGTCAGTCCCGACGGATCCAATAAAAAAATATATCAATTCCGCTCTCTATTTTTTGTGAAAGATTTTTTGTGAAAGAAAGTAAGTAGAATTTCATTCCCAACGGCAATCCCTCTTCTTTATTTTTTTTTCTTTTTTATTTCACATTTATCAGCAATGGGGGAATTTCCATTTCTTTGACTAGTACTGATTCGATTGATGGGAGATAGACATATGTGGATTAGGACAATTATTGGTAGCATCAGATTCAGGATTCCAAGAGATACCATACTGCACTGGGTATGGCTTTTTCGATTACTCCTGATCTGTCGAATAGAGTAGAGTACTGTATGTTTCCCGGAAGTACATATATAAATGGAATTTGCACGATATAAAATAACTTTAACATAGTTATTGTAATAGAATACTTTCAGGGATCGCTTTTTTATTAGGGGGGGGGTGCAATTTTTTTATTAAGGGGTTTCCTTGAAAGAACAAACTTTATTTATTTTTAGCTAAAAATAAATAAAATAGTTAATTTGATGGAATATTAGATTTTTTTATACCGAAACTTGTACTCGTCTTTATCATCCTTCTTTTGTTTTCCAAGAAGATTAGATCAGTAAAAAAATAAGTTTCGAACTTCTTCCTTTTTTTTTTTTTTAGCTTCTATTGTTTGTTGGGGGTTGTTTAGAATCAATGGTAAGTGTAAGGGCGGTTCAATGATACTTCATCAGATGGTTGTACAAAGAGGGCGGTAGGTGATAGAAAAGAAAGAATGAAAAAGAATGCTAAATAAAAAAAAAGGAATTATTATTATTGGTTGGATCAGGAATAAAATTTGGAGTTCGGTATGGATAAAAGATCTTCCTATGTTATACTATTCAATTCTTGACGATGAGTTGATTTGATAGTGCAGATATTGTTATTCATGATATTGATCCGATTCGATATCATCAAGATGTAATTCATCCCATTGAATTTACAAGCGAAAGATTTATTATCTCTATGGGATTAACTCCCGAGTTATTGCGAATTAAAGAAAAATGAAACAATGAGATTATGGAAGTAAATATTCTCGCATTTATTGCTACTGCACTGTTTATTCTAGTTCCTACCGCTTTTTTACTTATAATATACGTAAAAACAGTCAGCCAAGGTGATTAATTTGAATTAAACTTGACTTTTTAGTTCTTATCAATAATTGAAGAGAAGAAAGGGATTCAAATTTCGCGTCTTAAATGAAATGGGCAGACTCGAATTAGCCGTATTCTATGAAATACGATAGTATGGTAGAAAGAAATATCTGAATCTTTCTACCATACTATCTACTATTGTTATTGTAGTGTATATAAGGTGTATTGGAATCCGGGTTAATTTAATAGAGATCAATCTACAATAGTATCGTCATATTCCTATATATTGGTATATATCGATATCAATTACATATTATATATAATGTATATAGTGCCCCCCAATTCTATTTCTTTGCTTTATCCATCTGTCTTGTATTTAATTTGTGTTGATTTCAATCAATTTGAAATAATTGAAAAGCGACTCGTACGATTCTAATTCCTGGATTGCTGATTATTTTCAATATGAATCCCGATCAAAAGAATCAAGGGCCTCTTCGATGGGTATAATAAAAGAAAATAAAGTAATCTTTTTATTAGCATTCCGACGAAGAAGTCATTGATCGATCAGTTGACATATGATCTATGGAAACTTCTTCGGATTTCAAAAAAAGGGGGGGGGGGGGGGGGGATTAGTAAACCTCTTTTAACGTTTGAACAGTGAGTTCAATAAAACAAGTACAACATAAATAAAATTTCCAAAATATTAAAACAAACGGGAAGTGCGCAATATGTGACTCGCCCAAGACAATACAATATTTTAGTCTGTGTAGTATCTCGTTAGAGAACTACTATGTCTGTGTTGTTTCCGATAGAAAATGTGTATCTACGTAATGTAATAACAGAACTATTTTCTCTTTGAATAAAAGGAAACAAAAAAGTAAAATAAAAAAAGTGCAACTCTTCCTCACGGTCCATATCTAATTTTAGTAAGAGTCGGTTCATCGAAATAGAAAATTGATCAAGAATTCAGTTGGAATAAATTTACTACCATTTGTATTTCTTTTACTTTGTATTCTTTTTACTTTCGAAATACAAACACGGAAATAATTGAAATATTTGTTTGATTGAAAGAGTATTCTTCATATATATTATTCATAAACTATATTACTACACGAAAACCCAAGAGAATTTTGAAATGCAGATATTTTTTTATTTCTATTTCAATTTAAAAATTGAATTTTAAATTGAAATAGTGTTGAAATAATGAAATTGCAACTAAAAAAAGCTTTTCAGAACTGAACGATTTATAAAAAAAAAATGGATCCAGTTTAATTCCTAAACTCAATTACAATTAGTAGTACTTCTAGAGTCCACTTCTTCCCCATACTACGAGTGAAAGGGAAAATGTAAAGACTACCATTAAAGCAGCCCAAGCGAGATTTACTATATCCATGTGAATTATGTCCCCTATCTATGAAGGAATTCTTGAATTATTGTTCACTAATAAATAATAGTGGAATCACTGGCGCAGAGTCAAAAATTCTGACCTAACGTCGTTGATGAAACAATCCAATAAATCCAACTCTAACTTATAAGGGGTCTTATAAGATTTCTAGTATAATCAGAAAAGATTAAGCACAAGCAAAATATGCGGAGACCCCCTTGGAAGTATCAAAGAAATGCTACTAATATGTAGAAATACTAAAAATTATGTAGAAATACTAAAAATCTATTCTTTCTTTTGTTGTCCTTCATTAAGTTAAGTAAAAAGTCTAAAAAAATAGAAGAAAGGTAGATCACTACCCAACCCATACCCTATTTCTTTCCCATTTTGTTTTGATCTAATCCTTACCGTCCCTTATTGTCTCTATGAAACAATCGGAGGACGCCCTATTATGTTCTGTTCTTGACTAGGGGTTAACGAAAAAAGAAAAAAGGTATAGTATATAAGGTATAAAAGGTATATTAAGTAAAAGCCAATTACTCATTCAATCGAATTAATATTGATTGAATGCCGGAGTACTCAAAGACTTTGATGAATATGTATACAGAGTATCTTCTGGCCTTTCCGCAACTAAAAACGGAATTTGATTTCCGTCCTGCTATCCAATCTAATTCAAAACCCGGCCCGTAGACACTCCGTTAGTAATGGAAGGACTATCACGATTTATCAGTTTCCTCCGTTTGCTTCCGCCGGAAAAATTTCCAAAATTCTATCAGCAAAACAGAAGAAGGTATGTCAATTCTTTTGGTGATTAGGCGACACCCGGATTTGAACTGGGGAAAAAGGATTTGCAGTCCCCCGCCTTACCGCTCGGCCATGCCGCCAAAACGATACCAAATCAAAATCTATCAAAAAATTATCCTTTTGTCTTCTTATTTATTGTACTTGTATTTTGAATCTTAATCCCGTTTTCCTTAATTCCTTTTCTAAAAGAAATCTTTCTTTTTTGTTTGAGTTGGATCCATCCCTTCGATTGATTGTATAGTATCTTAAAACCATACAATCTCTAAAAATTTCCCTTACTTTTCTAGTGAAAAACAAAATTTTGATTTTTCAGTCATAAAAGAAAAAATTCAGCACAAACTGGAACCGTTAACTATTATATAATATATAATTATATAATTCATGAATGATTCGTAAATTTGAATCTCAAATTGCGTTTCCTTAATGATATAAGAAAATAAAAATTGATACAATCAGTATTGGTTTTTTTATTGAAAAAAAATACTTCGCAATTTCAATTATAACAGCAATTCCGGGTATATATAAATCCCAGAACATAAATTGGTACACAATATTATCTAATCGGGTAGTTTATCTGTATACGATGTC